TATTTCTATTTTCCATGTCCAATCGCAGATCCCGGAATTTCTACAATAAATTAGATAGGTAGCTAAGCTAATCTAGTTCCCTATACACGAGTCTGTTGTCATTCTACTGCAATAGTTGTACTGGAATGATGAATACCTTGAGCAGGTAGAAATAGAAAGAATTTTGCTAAAATGGAAAAGGGCTTTCTTTCTAAAGGAGAAAGATGCTGATTTGATTAATATCAGGAGATCGAATGAAGAATTCATTCACTCATTGAATGATAAATGACTACAAGCGAAGGGGATAGACGGTTTAAATGAAAGAAGATCCAATATTTCAAAGTTGTATCTAGAATCACTGGAAAAGTACAAATAAGCACAGAGAGAATTTGATCGTTATGAGGCAATCCAAAACCCTTGTAGACCCAACTAATTATGAGTTCCCAACCGGGGGTCGAGTGAAATCCAATCCAAAAATCAGTAACTAAAAGAATGAAAAAAGCTTTTATTGTGTCATTTAAGTTATAGAAGAATTCCTGAACCCAAGAATTAAAAATGAGAAGTTCCTCATTACCCAGAAAAAAAGAGCCACTTAGAATAGCCAAACAGATTATATTTGTCGAGAAATGCAAAATGATATGGAGATGATCCTCATTATCTGTTTTGGCCAATTGTATTATTTCCCTGTGTATTCCTATAGGAGGTTTTTGTATATGTGTCTTCGGGGACTCCTTTATCATTTCGTCCAAGAGAAAAAGTTCTTCTAATTCTATGAATCTTTCTAGAACCTTTTTTTCTTGAATATTAGTTAAGAGAGTTTCGGATTGCCTGGTATTCCACCAATTCTTAATCCAAAGTTCTAGACATTTGTTAAAAGAGAAAGAGACCCACCAGGGCAAAAGTACGATAGATACAAGATATAGGAAAGAAGGCAATGCTTTCTTTTTTTTCATTTTTGATCTGTAAATTGAGTTGTTAATGAATCTGCTTCATTCGTTGACTCTATATGATATTTCTTTTTCTTTGAAGCAAAAATTCTATAAGTTCTATAATGAGGTATTGAGACCTTGTATCTATTCCTCTTTTTGTATACTAGTGGAATTTCATTTAGTTCCTTCTTAGATCTAGATGAAGTGGAATAGAGAAATAGAATAAAATTTCGAATGAAAATGTAAGAATATTATGTCCAGATATCTCACTTGGACAAATTAGAAGCAATTTTCTGTTATTCTCGTTTGTTCCTTCCTTTAGATAAATATTCGAAAATCCCCCTACAATAACGAATTCGATTTCGAAGGGACTTCCCTCCCCCGTGTTGAGAAAACTTTTCTTCTTCCATTTTTTCTTCATTCAATTCATTTCAAAATACTTCAATTGGTACGCGCAAGAAATAGGCCAATTCGGCAGCTTTTTGTTCAATTTCTCGTGGAGTAAAAAACTTCTCATCAGTGCGGGTCAAGGGAATGACCCCCTGGCCTCGGATTTCCATATAAAGGATACGACGAGGATAAAGACCCTCTTTAACCTGAATTCTAATTGATTGGATATCCCGCATAAGGAATCGAAGGAAGACGCGACGTTTTATTCCAGGGAATCCCCAACGAAAAATGTACACTATTCCCTCTTTTCTATCGAATCGGTCATAACCACTGCCTACATTCCACAAAATAGTGCACCACAAGTAGGAGCTAATGAATAGGCCCGCGATTCCGTAGAAAGACATCACGACCCCCTGTGGAAAAAAAAGAATTTGTTGAGATGGAAATACAGATATCATATTCTTACCAAGATAACTGGAAGCTCCAACCGCTAAGAATCCTAGTGAACCTAGAAAAAGAATACAGGCCCAGAAAAAATTACTTCTTTTTCGAGAACCCTTTAGAAGTTCTATCCATATATGTTCTGATCGCCAATTCATATTAGATATACTAAATCCAGCAGCGGTCGATTGAAATTGAGAGAATAAGCTAAATGACTTTGACTTTACTTTTTTTTGATTCTGAAATCGCCTTCAGCAACTAGTACTCCTGTGAAAAAATTGGTTAGATACATTGACTTTCTATTCAAAAAAATATTCGTTGATCCATTTAAAATAAAACTCGCTATACCCGGCTCCGCATATACATGCATTTATGCTGGTATCCTATATCCGCATCCATAGCCGTTTTTCTTTTGTGTGTAGAAAGAGCCACATACCCTACCATATTATATTACTTACACTAAAAAATATCTGTATTATGATCCCGCGTGGAAATAAATTGAGAAAATTTGGCCCCATCGGTTCTAGACAATCTTATTTTTTTGCACATAAAGAAATAAAGAAGCCATTGCAATTGCCGGAAATACTAAGCCTACTAAAGGCACGAAAATAGAGGGTAAGTTAAAATCCGTCATAGAATAGGTGTCTCAATTCAAATTTACTATTTCTATCTATTCGAAAAATTTCTTAAGATTCTTATGATATAATTAAGTATATCTATTATAAAGAATATTGACTATTGTATTTTTTAGTTTGCAAAATAAAGAATTTTTAGAGAATACTAAGGTATTCCCTAAAAAAAATTAATGGAATGGATAAGATAATAAAAAAATTGCAAAAAAGGAGAACTAATTAAAAAGATTTTTTTTTCTTTTCTCATCCTTATGCCCTTTCTATCCTTCTAATCGAACTTTAAATTGGATTCAAAGGAAAGAGATTGTGAAAATGAAATACCTCATTCAGAATACCCTTTTAAAAGGGTCTCAGTACGACTTGGTCGAATGCGCCCATTTCGAATCCAAAATCTGTTTCGTGTACCTCCTTATTTCCACATACAATACTTCTTCAATCACTCTTAGACCCACAAATGCAAGATGCGCGTCAGGTTTTGAAATAAGGATATCCCCAGCATAGCGAAACTGGCTCTTATTCCACCGGTTGTAGGGGTTGTAAGGATTGATATGTAGGGCTTTTAGTTGATTGATAGTACCGTAAAGTTGAAGCTATTTTAGGTTTTTTCATTAAGCTGTAACTTCCTTCCTGCATACGTGCTCCTCCAGAAGCGCATACAATAATGCGTGGTAAAGGGGGAAAAGTAGCATACTCAATCAAAGGGGAAATTCTCTTACCTACTACAGATCCCATACTACCCCTTTGGATTTTGTAAGGCGATATACCACCCAAAGGATATGAAAATACCGGGTGGAGTTAGCTTTTCGACGAAGACTCGTCCCGTGCGGCGAAGTCCTATTAGCAAAACCCCGCGCAAGAATGAATTGTATAATAATATTATTCCGAATACCCCCCGCCACGTATAGTAGCATTGCGATTCCGAATCTTTTTTCTTTGTGAATAGAATAAATTAATAGTATCGTTGGGTCGAAGTTTTGGTCCGGAAAAATTCGGACTAAAATGTCTACCGCGTCGAAGCCTATAGCCCTGGATTTCCACGAAAGTACGATTCTTACCATCAGGATTCTTTTGAACGTCTCCACAATGGGTCCAGGTTCTATGTCCAATCCGAAATCAAAGATTTCTTGCTCTTGATCGGAGTCGTAAACTAAAACTACCTCTTCATCAAGGTTATAGATGACGAAGTCATCTAGTTCTAGCATTGAGAATCAATTCTCTTTTCTTACAGGCAGTTCGAGTCACTTGTTGGCTCATGATTACGCCTGCTAAAAGTTTAAAAATGTCCTCTTTTTTGAAAAGGGAGGGTCTTATAAAAGGGTCCAACGTCCAAACTATGTCTTTTTTCATTCACTCTCCTTTAGTTTAGTTCTTTTCTCTATCTAGAAGTGGAATAGAATAACCCGGTTGAAGGGTAATGATCATACGTCTGTAATGCATTGTATGTCCCAGAATAGGTCCCATTCTTCTACCCTTTCCGGGTAGTCGATGACTATTCACAGCTACTACCTTAACACCAAAGAAGAGTTCGACCCAATGCTTTATTTCTGTCCTAGTGAATCCTGATTCGACATTAGAAGTATATTGATTCTTTCCCAATAAACGAAGACTTTTTTCTGTAAATACTGCGTATTTGATTCCATTATCATATGATAATACTATATTTGTATTTATTGTATTATGCCTTTCTATATTCTATAGAGAAAAATATATAGAATATACGAATCTCGATTTGTCAAGTCTAATGAAAGGATCTTATAAGGATCTTATCAAGATCCATTTTTATTCGGCTCAATCTTTTTTTTGAAAAAAAAAGGATTGAGCCGAGTTTAATTGCAATCAATTAGAAGAACAAAGAAGAATTACTGCATTTCGTAACTAATTTCTTCTCTTTCTATTTCTGTAGATCTAGGTTTTCAGTTGATCTGGTTTATCTACCGCCTCGAACTCGAATTTGATCGCCTTCCATACTTCACAAGCTGCGGCTAGTTCAGGACTCCATTTGGAAGCTTGCCGGATAATTTCATTACCTTCACGAGCAAGATCACGCCCTTCATTACGAGCTTGTACACAGGCTTCTAAAGCCACCCGATTAGCTGCTGCACCAGGTGCATTTCCCCAAGGATGTCCTATAGTTCCTCCACCAAATTGTAATACAGAATCATCTCCAAAAATTTCGGTCAGAGCAGGCATATGCCAAACATGAATACCCCCTGAAGCCACCGGTATAACACCCGGCATCGATACCCAGTCCTGAGTGAAAAAGATACCGCGAGAACGATCTATTTCAATATAATCATCGCGCAATAAATCAACAAAACCTAAAGTCAATTCGCGATCCCCTTCTAGCTTACCTACTACTGTACCAGCGTGGACATGATCTCCACCAGACATACGCAATGCTTTAGCTAGTACACGAAAATGCATACCATGATTTTTCTGTCTATCAATAACTGCATGCATTGCCCGGTGGATGTGAAGAAGTAGGCCATTGTCGCGGCAATAATGAGCCAAAGTTGTATTTGCCGTAAATCCTCCGGTTAAGTAGTCATGCATCACGATAGGAACCCCCAATTCCCTCGCAAATACAGCTCTCTTAATCATTTCTTCGCATGTACCTGCAGTCGCATTCAAGTAATGCCCCTTGATTTCACCCGTTTCGGCCTGTGCTTTATAAATTGCTTCGGCACAAAAGCAGAAACGGTCCCTCCAGCGCATAAATGGTTGTGAGTTCACGTTTTCATCATCTTTAGTAAAATCAAGTCCACCGCGTAGACACTCATAACACGCTCTACCGTAATTTTTTGCGGATAATCCCAATTTTGGTTTAATAGTACATCCCAATAAAGGACGACCATACTTGTTCAACTTATCCCTTTCAGCTTGGATACCATGAGGCGGACCTTGGAAAGTTTTTGTATAAGAAGGGGGAATTCGCAGATCCTCCAGACGTAGAGCACGTAGGGCTTTGAAACCAAATACGTTACCCACAATGGAAGTAAACATGTTAGTAACAGAACCCTCTTCAAATAGGTCTAACGGATAAGCTACATAAGCGATATATTGATTGTCCTCCCCAAGAACGGGCTCGATGTGATAGCATCGTCCTTTGTAACGATCAAGACTGGTAAGTCCATCAGTCCAAACAGTTGTCCATGTACCAGTAGAAGATTCGGCAGCTACCGCAGCCCCTGCTTCTTCAGGTGGAACCCCGGGCTGAGGAGTTACTCGGAATGCTGCCAAGATATCAGTATCCTTGGTTTGGTACTCCGGGGTGTAGTAAGTCAATTTATAATCCTTAACACCAGCTTTAAATCCAACAAAAGCTTTAGTTTCTGTTTGTGGTGACATAAGTCCCTCCCTACAACTCATGAATTAAGAATTCTCACAACAACAGGGTCTACTCGATATGGATTAGGCGTAAATGAAACCTTTGCAAAAATCTTTTAAAACAAAAAAAAAAAAAAAAAAGGATATTCAATTAATATCAACTCATTAAAGAAAATAAAGGGATTCATATAGAACATACACAGGGTGTACGCATTATATATGAATGAAACATATTCATTAACTTAAGCATACCCTCTATATGAATTCGATAGGAATTGAGTTGTTGTTATGGTAAGTTAAAAAGGTTCGTTATTAAACCATGGATTTGGTGAATCAAATCCATCATTATTGTATACTCTTTGATATATATAGCGCAACCCAAACCAATCCCTAATTCTTATTTTGCAAGTTCTTAATAGGCCCCTTTCTTATTTTGAATCTAAATACCTAACTAAATACTAAGAAAATTCTCTGTTGACAGCAATCTATGCTTCACAGTAATATATTGTATATCGAAGTCCTAGATAGGAAAATAGGCACAGATTCTCCATAAAAGGGAAAACTATATGAAAAAAAGATTGATTGAACTTTCCAATTGACTTATTCCATGAGTAAACGATTGAATGGGATTCGCTTGGGTAACGAAATCAAGTGCTGGCCTCCTTTTCTCTCTTATTGAATTAACTAATAAATTTCCTTTTGACTTTTGGATTTTTGGATATTTATTTGGTTTTAATTTGGCATTATTCAACAAAAAAAAAGAAAAATTTCGACAAATTCCATTTTTTTGATAATTATGTGATAATTATGAGAACCAATCCTACTACTTCTCGTCCCGGGGTTTCCACAATTGAAGAAAAAAGCACAGGGCGTATCGATCAAATTATTGGACCAGTGCTGGATGTCACTTTTCCCCCGGGCAAGTTGCCCTATATTTATAACGCTTTGGTAGTCAAGAGTCGAGACACTGCCGGTAAGCAAATTAATGTTACTTGTGAGGTACAACAATTATTGGGAAATAATCGAGTTAGAGCTGTAGCTATGAGTGGTACAGACGGGCTGATGAGAGGAATGGAAGTGATTGACACGGGAGCTCCTCTCAGTGTTCCAGTCGGCGGAGCTACTCTCGGACGAATTTTCAACGTTCTTGGAGAGCCTGTTGACAATTTGGGTCCTGTAGATACTAGCACAACATTCCCTATTCATAGATCTGCGCCTGCCTTTATCGAGTTAGATACGAAATTATCTATCTTTGAAACAGGTATTAAGGTGGTCGATCTTTTAGCTCCTTATCGGCGTGGAGGAAAAATCGGACTATTTGGGGGGGCTGGAGTAGGTAAAACCGTACTCATCATGGAATTAATCAACAACATTGCTAAAGCTCATGGAGGCGTATCCGTATTTGGCGGAGTAGGGGAACGGACTCGTGAAGGAAATGATCTTTATATGGAAATGAAAGAATCCGGAGTAATTAATGAAAAAAATATTGCGGAATCAAAGGTAGCTCTAGTCTATGGTCAAATGAATGAACCGCCGGGAGCTCGTATGAGAGTTGGTTTGACTGCCCTAACTATGGCAGAATATTTCCGAGATGTTAATAAGCAAGACGTGCTTCTATTCATCGATAATATCTTTCGTTTTGTTCAAGCAGGATCGGAGGTATCTGCCTTATTAGGGAGAATGCCCTCCGCAGTGGGTTATCAACCCACCCTTAGTACAGAAATGGGTACTTTGCAAGAAAGAATTACTTCTACCAAAAAGGGATCTATAACTTCGATCCAAGCAGTTTATGTGCCTGCGGACGATTTGACCGACCCCGCTCCTGCCACGACATTTGCACATTTAGATGCTACTACCGTACTTTCCAGAGGATTAGCTTCCAAGGGTATTTATCCAGCAGTAGATCCTTTAGATTCAACCTCAACTATGTTACAGCCTCGGATCGTTGGCAACGAACATTATGAAACTGCGCAAAGAGTTAAGCAAACTTTACAACGTTACAAGGAACTTCAGGACATTATCGCAATTCTTGGGTTGGATGAATTATCAGAGGAGGATCGTTTAACTGTAGCAAGAGCACGAAAAATTGAGCGTTTCTTATCACAACCCTTTTTTGTAGCAGAAGTTTTTACCGGTTCTGCAGGAAAGTATGTTGGTCTTGCAGAAACAATTAGGGGGTTTCAACTGATCCTTTCAGGAGAATTAGACGGTCTACCCGAACAGGCCTTTTATTTGGTGGGTAACATCGATGAAGCTAGCACGAAAGCTATAAACTTAGAAGAGGAGAACAAATTGAAGAAATGAAATTAAATCTTTATGTACTGACTCCTAAGCGAATTATTTGGGATTGTGAAGTGAAAGAAATCATTTTATCTACTAATAGTGGCCAAATTGGCGTATTACCAAACCACGCCCCCATTAACACAGCTGTAGATATGGGTCCTTTGAGAATACGCCTCCTCAACGACCAATGGTTAACGGCGGTTCTGTGGAGCGGTTTTGCGAGAATAGTTAATAATGAGATCATCATTTTAGGAAATGATGCGGAGCTGGGTAGTGACATTGATCCGGAAGAAGCTCAACAGGCACTTGAAATAGCCGAAGCTAACTTGAGTAGAGCTGAGGGTACGAAAGAATTGGTTGAAGCGAAGCTAGCTCTCAGACGAGCTAGGATACGAGTCGAAGCTGTCAATTGGATTCCTCCATCCAATTGAAGACAATCCAATGGTTTAATCTGATACAAAGAAAAAGAGAAGAAGGGTAGAAAAAGTTATTAGATAGCGAAGTCAGTCCAATGCTATCTAGTAATTTTTCTACCTACCTACCTACTATTGGATTTGAACCAATGACTCCCGCCGTATGAAAGCAATACTCTAACCACTGAGTTAAGTAGGCAATTTATTACCACAAAGGAAGACCTATTACTTCGATCGATTATAGATCGAATTTTTTTTCTAAGCAATACCGCTCCGCTATTGTTTTATTTTTATTTTTATAGTAAACAGATCAAAGAGATATCCTCTGGGATTAGAGAATATTCATCTTGACAAGAAATTATCTATATGTTAAGATATCTCTGACAAGGGCTATAGCTCAGTTCGGTAGAGCAACTCGTTTACACGTGCGCCAATGCTTTTCAAGGGAGCTTATTATGCAATGAACATAATTGATCTTATTGCAAAATCAATGTCTTACTTCATGGATTCGAGAGAATAAGAGAACAATAGCCTGACAAACAGTCGGTTCGGTCCGATTCAGGTGCCAATTCAGGTGCCTAATCAAATAGAACCCTTATTGATTTGATAGTTGATAAGGTAAATATCCAGCCCACTCAATGCTAGGCTTAATGAGGATAAGGGCCTCCAAAAAACCTCTTTTCGTTCTATGAACTTTAAGGTGTATGAAGTCTCATAGTCAACTCTTGCAGGGGAACGATAGAGACTCCATTTAACTTAGGTTGATTTAATTTAGGCCGTAGGCAGACCTAAGTCAAGGTAATCCTTCTTTGAAACACTTTGGTATTGCTCCTAGATAGATCATAATACAAATAATGAATCAGAGCACAGGGAGCCATCTCATTATCTTTCCGTAAAGAAAAAATATGGTGGACTAACTGATCTTTACATCAGTTGATGAAAGAGCCCAATGCAATAAAATGCATGTTGGGTCTTTGAAACAGTTCGAATCATTTCGATAATAATCAGTTTGATCTGTTTTACCGAGAAGGTCTACGGTTCGAATCCGTATAGCCCTAATACGTTCTATTTTTCGATTATAGATATCCTATTTTGCTTAGTATAGTTTTCATTTCCTCATTAGTACTTGTTTATAGACTGGACAGTCGCCTGGTCCATAGAATAGAGATAAAAACATTACCACAGGCTCATTCATCGAAAATAATAGAGACAGGAAAAGAAAAACGAAAATGCATTCCATAGAATCGGTCGATCCATTAAATTATGTTTATGTATTCCTATTTCTATCAAATCCATAGAAACAAGGATCCTTTACCTGATTTGAATTCCATCCTACTTCAAATAGGATATGCTCTAAGTCCCTAGACTTCCCTATAATGACTGCAATGATTTTCTCCGTTTTGCGAATTAAATTACTATTTAGTTTGAAGTATATTACTTTGATTCTATATACATTATCTACTTTAAATAGAAAAAATGGAAAGAAAATCCAAATAAAGAAAGAGTAAAGAAGAAAACAGAATATTCTGTCTCATAGTTCTGAAATAGAGTTCTTTTATAGTATTACTCCTCATTAGACTGCATACATTAGTCATCCTATCTTAAT